TAACGGACGCAAAAAAGAAAAAAAGACCTTGAACACGTGATGGATCTTGAAGTACTATTTCCGCATCTCCCTGACCAAACCCACCCACATTAGGATTACTTGTTAATGGTTGATCAATCTTAATGGATTCACCTTCAGAAACAAGAAGTTCTGGTCCTGGAGGTACAATATCTACGACTTGGTGTCCGTCAGATGCATCCACTATGTTTATTTCATACCCCCCCTTTTCTTTACGCACTATTTTGCTTACTATACCTGCTGTTGTAGCATTATATACTGTATTGTTACTCTTACTCCCATCGGGATAAATCTGCCCCCTTCCCCTGTTCCCACCAACGTATATAGGATATTTTAAGAAGTAAACATCTTTCTTAGTAGCAGGGTCCGGTGAAAGAATAGGAAAGGTGATTTCCCTATATTTCTGACCAGGAACAGGTCCTATCACAAGAATATTTTTTTGAGTCGGGCGATAAATCTGAAAAGACAGATTACCCATCCTTTCTTTCATTTGGGGAGAAATACGATCAGGAGGCGCTAGTTCGAATCCATCCGGTAAAATAAGAACCGCCCCTACATTCAAGGACCCCTTTTTCCCATTAGAAAGAACTTGTTTCAGTTGCATATCATACGGGATTCTAACAACTGCTTCAAATACAGTATCAGGAAGTACTGCTTGTGGAACCTCAATATCCACGGGCTTATTAGCTAAATGGCAATTGGCGCATACAATACGCCCGGTTGCTTCTCGTGGATTTTCATAACTCTGTTGTGCAAAAATGGGATATGCATGTGAAATCGATGCCCAAGTTATTATATATATCAATAGCATGATCGATAGAGACATGGATCGAGTCATCTGCTCCTTTACCCAAGAAAAGATATTTCTATTTTGCATGGTCCAATCATTGATCCCAAAAATGTATACATTTATACAATAAATTAGGTAGGCTGCTAGTATAGTTTCCTATCCACGATTAGACTATTTTATTATTTTACTGGAATACAGGAATACTCCCCTGGATGAATAAAAAGAGAAAGAGTGCTTAAGATTTTGACTGATTTGTTTATGGACGAAGTAAGAAAGATTATCATTGGATTCATATTAGTGAATCATTCTTTAGTCTTTCATTGAATGATAAATCACTACAAGCGAGGGAGATACACGATTTAAATAATGGAAAATCCAATATTTAAAAAAGGTATCTAGAATGACTGGAAAAATAGAAACAAGAACAGATAGAATTTGATCATTATGAGAAAATCCAAAATCCTTGTAGACAAAAGAAATTATTAGTTTCCAACCACGAGGCGAATGGAATCCAATACAAAAATCAGTTAACAAAAGAATAGAAAAGGCTTTTATTGTGTCGCTTAAATTATAGAGAAATTCTCGAACCCAAGAATTAAGAATGGCAAGTTCTTCATTACACAGAATAGAATAACCACTTAAAATAGCAAAACTTATTATATTTGTCGAGAAATGCAAAATGGTATGGATATGACCCTCATTGTGCATCTTAACCAATTGTATTGTTTCTTCGTGGATTCCTATACGAAGCTTTTGTATATGCGTCTCCGGGTACTCCTTTATCATTTCGTCCAAAAAAAAGAGTTCTTCTAATTCTATGAATTTATCTAAAATCTTCTTTTCTTGAATATTATTCAAAAAAGTTTCGGATTTACTAGTAGTCCACCAATTACTAACCCAAGACTTTATACTTTTGTTAAATGAGAAAGAGATCCACCAGGGTAAAAAGACTATAGATGCAAGATATGGAAAGGGGGCAAATGTTTTCTTTTTTGTCATTTTGAATCAGTCAATTTTTAATGAAATGAAGCGACTTCCTGGCTGGACTCTACTCAATCTTGTATTTTTATGAAAGAGGAGCTCTCTAGCAAAAAAAAAAACAAAGAGGATTGGATTCCTGGGCCTCTTGCCCAATGCAAAGAAAAATGCTTCAGTTCATTTCAAAATACTTCAATAGGTACGCGCAAGAAATAGGCCAATTCAGCAGCTTTTTGTTCAATTTCTCGTGGAGTCAAATTCTCATCAGTACGAGTCAGCGGAAGGGCTCCCTGACCTCTGATTTCCATATAAAGTACACGACGAGGATAAAGACCCTCTATAACTTCGATTCGAATCGATTGGATATCTCTCATAAGGAATCGAAAGAAAATGCGACGATTTCTTCCAGGAAATCCCCAACGAAAAATACAAACTTTTCCCTTTTTTCTATCGAATTGCTCATAACCACTACCTACATTCCACCAAATAGCGCACCACAAATAGGAGCTAACGAAGAGACCCGCGATCCCATAGAAGGACATCACGACCCCTTGTGGAAAAAAAAGGATTTGCTGAGACGGAAATAAGGATATCAGATTGCGACCAAGATAACTAGAAGTTCCAACCAATAGGAATCCTAATGAACCTAAAAAAAGGATACAGGCCCAAAGGAAATTACTTGTTTTCCGAGACCCCGTTATAAGTTCTATCCATATACGTTCTGATCGCCAGTTCATACAAGATCCAGGTGCATTTTATTGGAATTGAGAGAATAACCCAAGCGAAAAAGTAACTTTCACCAACTAGCACTATTAGAATTGGAATCATTAGGAATAATTCTAATTATATAGAACTATTTTTCTTTTATACAATATAATAGGGTCTTTCAAACAAAGTCATTTTCATATTTTACTCCCGTTGGAGCTAGATAATCTTGTTTTTTTGAACATGAATAGATAAAGAAGCCATTGCAATTGCAGGAAATACTAGGCCCACGATAGGTACAAAAAAAGCAGGGAAGCTGAAAGTTTCCATAGACTAGATACCTCGATTGAATATTTTAACCTCTTATCTTATAAAGTAAAGAGATCTTAAGTATATTAAGTATAGATAATGTACATAGACTATGTACATTATCTATACTTAATATACTTAAGATTCGTCCTTTTTTTTTCTTCTTCTTCTTTTTTTTATTTACATGATATAAAAAATCATGTAAATAAAAAAAAGAAAAAGAAGAAGGGTTTTTTCCCAAGGCTTTTATAGCCTTCGTAATAAAAATCGGACTAAAAATGCCGGAACAAGAAAGCCAACAAGGCTAATGAATGAGTACAAAACTGCACGTTTTGTATCCTTATCTATGTTATGAATGATGATATACAGCCTTTTCAGAATAAAAAGGCTTTTTCTTACAAATACCTTGACTTTCTGAAAGATTCAGTCGAGATTTTTTTTTTTTTCAGTGAGGTTTTCATTTTTGATTTTTTTGGTTTCTTTATAAGATTAAGTATTTAACTTAACATCTCAAATCTCTATCTTGTATGTACTGCCGTTAATTCTGATTCCTGTTTATCTACTTTACTTATACTTATGGATTTGAATGGGCCTGTATGCATAAGAAAGACCCGCCTTCTTGGAATTGTAAATAAGGTGGATCTTTCTTATGCATGTTCAATTACTCGGATATAATAAGATGACCGCGGTTAATTGAATAGAATAGATCTCTGTTTCGGTTATTCTAGTTATATCATATATACGAATTGTTGTTTTATTGTTAAGAACAACAACTTGTTGTTTCCATAATTAGAAATTAGACCTTTTTTCTCGGTTATTGTTCTCTGTCTTGTGGTGTGAGATCCCCTTTAAATTGGATGAAGTTCTTCTATTATATATATGCGGCTATAACAAATCCCCCTTTTTTTGACTTTCATTTTGATTCACCGAAAAGAAACCATGAAGTTGAAACAACTCACTCAGAACGCCTTTTAAAGGATTACGTGGTACGATTGGGTCGAATAAGCCTTTCTCGAATAAATACTCAGTCTCTTGTGAACCTTCAGGTATTTCGGTTTTCAATGTTTCTTCAATTACTCTTTTACCCGCAAATGCAATGTAGGCATTAGGTTCGGCAATAATGATATCCCCTAACATACCAAAGCTGGCGGTCACTCCACCGGTTGTAGGAGATGTAAGGATCGATACATATAATACGTTTTTATTTGATTGATAGTTATATGAAGCGGAAGATATTTTTGCCATTTGCATCAAACTCAAACTCCCTTCTTGCATACGGGCTCCCCCGGAAGCACACACTATAATAACAGGTAGAGATTTATCAGTAGCATATTCGATCAAACGGGTTATTTTCTCGCCTACTACGGATCCCATACTCCCCCCCATGAACTGAAACTCCATAACCCCAATTGCTAGGGGAATGCCATTTAATTGACCTATGCCTGTTTGAACAGCCTCATTTAACCCTGTCTCTTTTTGATAAGAATCAATACGATCGATATAAGACCCCTCCTCCTTCGAATCAGTGGGGCCCGCAAAACAAGCCATTCCATCACCCATTGGAGCCCGCGCCGAATCAAATTCAGGGGCCACAGAAATAATGTCCTCATCGCCATCTTTTTTATCTTCATAGGCATCCTCCTCCTCCGAATCAAATTCAAGGGCCACAGAAAACATGTCCTCATCCATTGGAGCCCAAGTGCCGGGATCAATCAAAAGTTCAATTCTATCTGAACTACTCATTTTCAAATGAGACCCACAGTGTTCACAAATATTCAATTTTTCCTTCAAAAACCTCTTATAATTTAATTCATAACAATTTTCGCATAGAACCCACAAATCCTTGTAATTTATACTTATACTGGGATTTTGTTGCATATGGGAATCGCTTTCTTCATGGGAATCCATTTCATAACAAATGTAAGTAACAATGTATCTACTAGCCTTTTGGTCTACATTAAAAATAGAACTATAAATGTCACTATTCATAAGGATTTCAATATCAAGATAATTGTCAATGCAATTTAGAATGTAACTATTCAAACTATATCTAGAAAGTGCTTTTTCTAGTTTACCTCGAAACAGGGGAAGGGGCTCATTGTCAATCTCAAAAATATTCTTTTCAATATCAAAATATATGGAATAATTGTGACCATCACTGTCTTGAACTAAAAAAGAAGTATCATCAGAGAGGAAACTC